CGAATCGTTGGTGAGGAACATTATGAAACTGCGCAAAGAGTTAAGCAAACTTCACAACGTTACAAAGAACTTCAGGACATTATAGCTATCCTTGGGTTGGACGAATTATCCGAAGAAGATCGTTTAACTGTAGCAAGAGCACGAAAAATTGAGCGTTTCTTATCACAACCCTTCTTCGTGGCAGAAGTATTTACTGGTTCCCCAGGGAAATATGTTGGTCTTGCAGAAACAATTAGGGGGTTTCAATTGATCCTTTCCGGAGAATTAGACGGTCTTCCCGAGCAGGCCTTTTATTTGGTGGGTAACATCGATGAAGCTACCGCGAAAGCTATGAACTTAGAAGTGGAGAGCAAATTGAAGAAATGACCTTAAATCTTTGTGTACTGACTCCTAATCGAATTATTTGGGATTCAGAAGTGAAAGAAATCATTTTATCTACTAATAGTGGCCAAATTGGCGTATTACCAAACCACGCCCCTATTGCCACGGCTGTAGATATAGGTCTTTTGAGAATACGCCTCAACGACCAATGGTTAACGGTGGCTCTGATGGGTGGTTTCGCTAGAATAGGTAATAATGATATCACCATTTTAGGAAATGATGCGGAGATGAGTACTGACATTGATCCGCAAGAAGCTCAGCAAGCTCTTGAAATAGCTGAAGCTAACTTGAGTAGAGCTGAGGGTAAGAGACAAGCAATTGAAGCGAATCTAGCTCTCAGACGAGCTAGGACACGAGTAGAGGCTGTAAATGCTATTTCCTCCTAGTCAAGTCAATACATCAAAATAATCAAAAGAAGTTCTTTAGAACTGTATTATTATACACCACATTTTTATTCTGCCAATTGAACACAATCAAGTCTAATCTGATATAACGAAAAAAAAAGAAAATGGGTAGAAAGACTTATTAGATATCACTCAATTGACTTCGGTATCTAATAAGTTCTACCTACTATTGGATTTGAACCAATGACTCCCGCCGTATGAAAGCAATACTCTAACCACTGAGTTAAGTAGGTTATTTATAACCAAAAAAAGGACCCATCACTTATAGGATTATAAGTGGAATATTATTTCTAAGCAATACCAATCTGTTAACAGTAGACGGATCAGAGAGTTATCATGTGGAATTATTATGGAATATCCATCTTGACAAGAAATTATCCATATGTTAATATATCTATGACAAGGGCTATAGCTCAGTTAGGTAGAGCACCTCGTTTACACGTGCGCCAATGCTTTTCAAGGGAGCCCATTATGCAATGCAATAAACATAATTGATCTTATTGACAAATCGATGTCTTACTCCATAGATTCGAGGGAACAAGAGAACAATAGCCTGACAAATATTGGGTGCGGTCCGATTCAGGTGCGAATTCAGGTGCCAAATCAAATAGAACCCGCCATTGATTTGATAGTTGATAAGGTAAATACCCAGTCCATTCAATGCTAGGCATAATGAGTATAAGGGCCTCAAAATAACCTTTTTTCGTCCTATGAACTTTAAGGTGTATGAAGTCTCATATTCGACTCTTGCAGCGTAGCGATAGAGACTCCATCTAACTTAGTTAGATCTAGGCCGAAGGCAGACCTAAGTCAAGGTAACCCTTCTTTGAAACACTTTGGTATTGCTCCTAGATCAGAATACAAATGATGAATCAGAGCACATGGAGCCATCTCATTATTTTCCTGTAAAGAAAAATATGGTGGACTAACTGATCTTTACATCAGTTTATGAAAGAGCCCAATGCAACAAAATGCATGTTGGGTCTTTGAAACAGTTCGAATCATTTCGATAATAATCAGTTTGATCTGTTTTACCGAGAAGGTCTACGGTTCGAGTCCGTATAGCCCTAATACATTCTATTTTAGTTTAGTATAGTTTTCATTTCCTCATTAGTACTTGTTTATAGACTGGCCGGTTGGTTGGTCCAAAAGTATTACCACATGTTCATGTAAATACATAGGAACAGGAAAATAAAAACAATAAATAAAAAACAATAATTCATTCCAATAGATCTAATCAGTATTTGTAAAATCTCGGATAAAATACTAATCTTCCTTCATTAATCTTCGTGGATGGATTACATATGACCTTTTTCCTCTTTTCCTGTCCATGATTAAAGAGTTAGTGATACATTTTTGCACTGGTATATCGAATCCGGTCAATTTATGAAGTGAGAATCATGACATGATTCTGTCTAAAAACTTCAACAGTCACATAGATCTAGGACCTATTCTTTTCTTGTATTTGTTTTGTGGAGTCGCCTGACTAATCGCTTTTTGGCAGAACAACAACCCCAATTGATTGATTCAGAGATAATGCAGAGATAATGAATTGGTCCTAAATGTATCAATTTCCTTCAACTATATTCTATGAGTTGAGTTGGTTTTGGGGTTTGGTCTGTCAAATCATTCGATAATGTCTAATTCTTTCTATTAGAAGTATTTTTCTTATGTAGATTAGATAATTTAGGATTCCGTCTATTATACCACTCTGT